ATTGCTAGACTATAATAATTCAGAATAGAATAATAAAATAAAAAAAAAAAATAATTAAAATTATTTTTTTTTAAAATTATTTAATTCTATTTTATTATATTTTAATCATATTAAAAATGATATTTAAATTGAATCATATTATTAATATTATTCTAATTATAAAAATGAATTCTAATTAGAATAATATTTCTATATATTTATTATTTATCTATATATATTTTATTTGAATTTCTATTTATTCCATTATTCTATTTATTCCATTATATGTTATATTTATTCTATTAGTCTATTCTATTTAGTATTATATATATATTAGTTATTAGTATAATATTAGTAGTATATATTAGTATAATATTACTATATTTTGATTTTCTATTTTTCGTATTTTTTAGTGTATTTTTTTAGTCTATTTTACATTTGAATTATGAATTATATATATAATTTTTTATATAGATATAGATTTCATTTAATAGATAGATTTACTATAGATTACATTTATTTCTATTTAGTTTAGAGTTCTAAATAGAATCTAATAATTAGATAATTAGAGTGCAAATCTTTTTATGCATTTCTATATATATTATCATTATAGAAAGGATACGTTATAAGTCTAAATAACTAAATAATTAGAAAGAAACTTTGTTTTTTAGACTAAATAATTCAAATTATCTTCGAATTCGAAATAGAAATGAATGGAATAATTAGTTCTAGCTATTAGACTATAAAATACATAATTAATAAATTCAATTTTCATTTTTCTTTTTTTAGTTATCTTATTATGGTTATATAAGATAGTCTAATAAAAGGATAAGAATAAAAATGAAATTAAAGAAAAAAGAAAAGATGCAACCCATAGAAATGAAATCCAGATCATAATGAGAGACTCCTTTCTTTTGTTTTCATTCATAAAGGCGGAAACTAAGACGAAAAAAAAAAAAGAATCGACCGTTCGAGTATTCCACCAAATTGCCTGAGAAAACTGAGAGTAAGAGGGGCATATATATGTTATGGAATATCCATCTATATTGAATTGCGAATACAGAAATGAGAAAATATTTTCTGATTGGACCAAATAAATACGGGTCTCCGATAGAGACGAAAGAAGATAAACAAACAAGAAATAAAATAGGTAAAGACCCTTCGATATAAGAAGCAGTATCTATATCTACTAAATTCAACGGTTTTCGCATAAAAAGAAAGAAAATAAATAAATGAAAGAAAGGGGAAAGGAAGGAGAAAGGGGGAAGGAAGGGCATCCTAATGAGATCCTAATCTCAAGACACAAAGGGGATATGGCGAAATTGGTAGACGCTACGGACTTAATTGGATTGGATTGAGCCTTGGTATGGAAACCTACTAAGTGATAACTTTCAAATTCAGAGAAACCCTGGAATGAAAAATGGGCAATCCTGAGCCAAATCCTATTATTTTACGAAAATAAACAAAGGTTCAGCAAGCGAGAATAAGAAAAAAAAAGGATAGGTGCAGAGACTCAATGGAAGCTATTCTAACAAATGGGGTTGACTGTTGGTAAAGGAATCCTTATATCGAAACTCCAGAAAGGATGCAAGATATACCTATATAAAATAAATATAAAATAAATAGGTATACTAATGAAAAACTATTTCAAAACAGACGACCCGAACCCGTATTTTTTTTATTTATATGCAAAATCAATTTATATGAAAAATAAAAAGAATTGTTGTGACTCGATTCCAAGTTGAAGAAAGAATCCAATAGACTATTCATTAATCAAATCAGTCACTCCATAGTCTGATAAATCTTTTGAAAAACTGATTAATCGGACGAGAATAAAGATAGAGTCCCGTTCTACATGTCAATATCAATACCGACAACAATGAAATTTATAGTAAGAGGAAAATCCGTCGACTTTAAAAATCGTGAGGGTTCAAGTCCCTCTATCCCCAACCCAAAAAAGCCCGTTTGCTATCTATTTATTTTATCCTACCCCTTTTTGTTAGTGGTTCAAAGTTCCTTATGTTTCTCATTCATCCTATTCTTTTCCATTTTCCAAGCGTATCCTAGCAGAATTTTGTTCTCTTATCACAAGTCTTGTGATATATTGTGATATATATATGATATACGTACAAATCAACACCCTTGAGCAAGGAATACCTATTTGAATGATTCATAATCCATATCATTACTCATACTGAAATTTACAAAATCTTCCTTTTGAAGTGAAGATCCAAGAAATTCCCGTTCGAGACTTTTAATTTAACACTTTTTCGTTTTTTTTTGTTTTCATTTTGAATTTTTAATTGACATAGACCCAAGTCATCTAGTATTATGAGGATAATGCGTCGGTAATGGTCGGGATAGCTCAGTTGGTAGAGCAGAGGACTGAAAATCCTCGTGTCACCAGTTCAAATCTGGTTCCTGGCATATGATTAATTTGTATGAGTATCTACTCTACAAATTAATTGATATAGATTATAGATCGACATAATACATACTTGTCTAGCTAGCTATCTGGAAT